TAATCTTATTATTGACCAGAAACCGAGTGAATAGCGAGTTACTCATATTATTTTATTGCAGTACGGGCACAACCGAGGTTCTATAGTAATCCAAAATTCCTTTCAAATTTCATATTTATAAACAACAACTTCTCTTATCATTTATCCCCTTATCATCTATCCCATAGATCTATTACAAATTCATGAATCGTACTATGGATTTTTCTATTTCATTTCAATGGTATAATGATTATTCCATCCCTTTTCCTCCTTGGATCATAACCAAATCCAAATTTCTCGAGTTATAAGAATCCATAGTAAAATAAAGTCCTTGATTATTCAACTTAGATGAAATAGTAATAGTTCTGCTCATTTGTATACTACGAAATTTATATTAAATTCAATCTGATTCAAAAGTCTCCTATCTCTCTTTGTCCGAAAAGAATACAATTTGAGCGGAAGGTACATATCTTTTTAGTTATCATTTTTCTTTTTTTATGTTATTCTGTAATGTACAGTTCCTTTGTTTGTGGGATCATTTTCCCCGAGCCGAGGGGGTAATGAGAAGAATTATAGAATGGATTGCTAATTATGCCTAGATCTCGAATAAATGGAAATTTTATTGATAAGACCTCTTCGATTATAGCCAATATTTTATTACGAATAATTCCGACAACTTCAGGAGAAAAAAAGGCATTTACCTATTATAGAGATGGTGTGATTTGATTCTTTTTTCTTGTTTTTTTTTTTTTTTTAGCCCTCATTTCATTCTTACGAGAAAAGACGTGGTTCGGAATAGAAAGAACCCCATTTTTAAAATAAAGCTACGCTTAGTGAAGGTCAAGTTTGGAGATAGAACAATTCCTTCTGTCGTGTATCCTCGATTGATCCAGCCTCAGATACTTTAATTTACTTTAAATATCGATTTTAATATTGAACAAAAGGTTACACCTATAGGTTCTGTATTGCGGGGCAATCCTACTCCAATAGTACCAATAGGCGGCATAGGGGGAGAAGCACTACACTAGGAATCAACAACACGAAAACTTTGTTATTTTGTTATAAATTGCCCTTTTCCTTATCGGTATCGGGCCTAACAAGAATGGTTGGGACAACAAACATCCATCTCGTTCGTACTTTGGATACCCATATAACCATCAAAGATCGTTGAAGTGACTAATTCCTGGAAATAGTAGGCGTTGAGGACAAAGAAATCGTTGGAGTTACCATTTCTATCTAGCACTAATACGATTGGTGTTAAGAAAAAAAACCTCTTGCGGGAAGGCTGGCTAGAGATTTCTTGTAAAAATACCAGCTCCTGTCAGTTCATAATAAGAATAGGGAATTTTGGATTCCATGTATTATTCCCCTTAGTACTATGCACAGAAGGGAGGAGCCGTATGAGATGAAAATCTCACGTACGGTTCTGGAGCGGAGATTTTTTGAATAAAATGAACGACCGTAACGGATGTCGGCTCAATCCGAAGGAAATTATGCGGAAGCTTTACAGAATTATTATGAAGCTACGCGACCAGAAATTGATCCCTATGATCGAAGTTATATACTCTATAACATAGGCCTTATACACACAAGCAACGGGGAGCATACAAAGGCTTTGGAATATTATTTCCGGGCACTAGAACGAAACCCATTCTTACCACAAGCTTTTAATAATATGGCCGTGATCTGTCATTACGTGCGACTATCTCCACTATAGAAAGAAGGAAAAAAAGATCAAATTGGCTAGTCAATACTAGAAAAAAATAGGCTTTCTACATATGCATCGTCCAAAGCAACGATTTTTATCAGCTGTAGCAAGGAAAGAAACTTCATGATAACAAAAAAAAGGAAGAAAATAAGTACGGCCTACATATTATACTCTATGGATAAAGGATCGAATTGATAAAGAAAGCACCGTAAAGATCAATTAGCGAGCTTTTTGGGTCGATACAGTTAAGAACTGCTTACTTATGTCACGATATGGGATATAAAGTTAGGAATCAACTTATGTAATAGAGTCGATCCACTAAAGTATTGAGCAGCGGTGTAGCATCAGATCCCAAAGATAGTAAGTTCTTTTTTCTTATGGAAGAAAGTCTTTTTCAAAGATTCTATATAAATTTCATATATGAAACCGAGATAGTTACCTTTCAGAAAATTAGAACGATATAGGGGATATCTATGCTTCATTTTTCTGAAGGTGGGAGAAAAGCTAAAACTAATTAATTATTGATCCAAATTAGAATTTGAAACTTATGTAATTAACTTCTTCTGGTTAACCCAAGAAAAATGGGATAGATTTATCATAAATCTAATTCAGTTAGCATAGGGTAAATGAAAATGAGACTGCAAAAGGAATCAATTGTTGAGCCGTATGAGGTAGGAAACTCTCAAGTACGGTTCTAAGGGAAGGAATTGACCCACCTATCCCAACCGGGGAGAACAGGCCATTCTGCAGGGTGATTCTGAAATTGCGGAGGCTTGGTCCGATCAAGCTGCTGAGTATTGGAAACAAGCTATA